GTAGAAACATGTAGAAAGATGAATTAGAAACATGTAGAAAGATGAATAGGTCCATTTATTTATATATTTATTGTATTTTATTAATTAATATATATTTCTTAAATTAATATATATTTCTTAAAACATATACTTATAGACTCCCTATCCCTATTAAGTATATATATACTCACTTAGGTATACTTAGTATAATATAACAATTATATATGAATTATAAGATATCTTTATAACAATATAAGGATAAGGTTCAAATATAAAACAATAAATATAACAATAAATAACAGGTACAAATATTAAATCGAGGTACCCATTCTATGATAACTCTCAACAGTCTCCCCTCCATTTTTGTGCCTTTAGTGGGCTTAGTATTTCCGGCAATTGCAATGGCTTCTTTATCTCTTTATGTTCAAAAAAACAAGATTTTTTAGATACAACAAGGACAAATCTTATATATATATATTTTTTTTTCAAGACTTACTTGGATCATAACACGGATATCTATTTAGTAAAATATGGTATAATATGCGGCTTCCTTCGGGCATAAGCTCTTATGTATGTGTAAACATGATAAATGAATTATAACTATTTTCAAATAGATCGGGATCGGGGAGAATTTCTGAAATGTAAAGTCAATATATCTATATGTATTAGGAAATCATATGAAAGGGATGTTATTATTTTAGTTTGGATCTAAGAAATTCGATGAATTATCCCTAAAGGTTCACATCATAATAGTGCTGGTTGATGAGAGTTACTTCGGAAACAAAAAAAAGTAAAAAAAAAATTATTTTTGTTATTCTCCCAATTCCAATAAAATGCAACTAGGTCTAGTTAGAGTATGAGTTGGCGATCAGAACGTATATGGGTAGAACTTATAGCGGGGTCTCGAAAAACAAGTAATTTCTGTTGGGCCTTTATTCTTTTTTTAGGTTCATTAGGGTTTTTATTGGTTGGAACGTCCAGTTATTTTGGTAGGAATTTTATATCTTTATTTCCTTCTCAGCAAATAATTTTTTTTCCACAAGGTATCGTGATGTCTTTCTATGGGATCGCAGGTCTTTTTATTAGCTCCTATTTGTGGTGCACAATTTCGTGGAATGTAGGTAGTGGTTATGATCGATTCGATATAAAAGAGGGCATAGTGTGTATTTTTCGTTGGGGATTTCCTGGAAAAAATCGTCGCATATTCCTCCGATTCCTTATGAAAGACATTCAGTCCATCAGAATAGAAATTAAAGAGGGTATTTATGCTCGTCGTGTCCTTTATATGGAAATAAAAGGACAAGGAGCCATTCCCTTGACTCGTACTGATGAGAATTTTACTCCACGAGAGATTGAGCAAAAAGCTGCTGAATTGGCCTATTTCTTGCGTGTACCAATTGAAGTATTTTGAAAAAAGGAACTGAAGAATGAATACTTTGCAAGAGATAAAAAACTCAAGAATCATCTTTTTTTCTATAGCATAACTTAACTGAAGTTTCTTCAGAACGCTTACTCGAGCCAAAGCAAACGTATATGAAACAATTCTAAAACTAAATTGTTTATGTCCACAATTTTTTTTATGCGTATGTAAATCCACTTAACTCAATTCAGTAACAAATCTAAATGATAGATTCATCATATATCAAAACAAAACATTTCATCATAAAGTAAAGAATTTTTTTTTCTAAATATTTGATATTTTGATAGAACGGGAGTTCTTTCGTCTCGAAATCCGACTACTATTAATTTGAAGAGGGCTCTTTCTTATTCTATATTCTTTCTAAATTCAAGGACTAACCGCTGTACTGAATCACAAAAAAATCCGGAAATACATCGATGACTTGTAATAGAACTTATGCTTGATAGAAATATTAGTATCATATAGAGTCGACGAATGAGGTGCGTTCATTAAAAATTTTTAAATTCACAGACGAAAAAATGGCAAAAAAGAAAGTATTAATTTCCCTTCTATATCTTGCATCTATAGTATTTTTGCCTTGGTGGATCTCTCTCTCATTTAATAAAAGTCTGGAATCTTGGTTTACTAATTGGTGGAATACTAGGCAATCCGAAATTTTTTTGAATGATATTCAAGAAAAGAGTATTCTAAAAGAATTCATAGACTTAGAGGAACTCTTACGTTTGGACGAAATGATAAAGGAATACCCGGAAACACATTTACAAAAGCCTCGCATCGAAATCTACAAAGAAACGATCCAATTGATCAAGATGCACAACGAGGATCGCATCCATACAATTTTACACTTCTCGACAAATATAATCTGTTTCGGTATTCTAAGTGGTTATTCTATTCTAGGTAATGAAGAACTTGTTATTCTTAACTCTTGGTTTCAAGAATTCCTATACAACTTAAGCGACACAATAAAAGCTTTTTCTATTCTTTTATTAACTGATTTATGTATAGGATTCCACTCGCCCCACGGTTGGGAATTAATGATTGGCTCTGTCTACAAAGATTTTGGATTTGCTCATAATGATCAAATTATATCCGGTCTTGTTTCTACTTTTCCAGTCATTTTAGATACAATTTTTAAATATTGGATCTTTCGTTATTTAAATCGTGTATCTCCTTCACTTGTAGTGATTTATCATTCAATGAATGACTGAAAAGTGATCGAACGATCCAATTATAATATTTGTTACTTTGTACATAAGCAAAACATTCAAAATTGTACTTACTACCCATCCAAGGGATTCCTCCAATATTCCAGTAAAATTATTTATATTTAATATTTAAGTAAATAGCAAAATTATAGATAGGGAACTATACTAGCGACCTACCTAATTTTATTGTAGAAATTTTCGGGATCAATGATTGGACCATGCAAACTAAAAATACCTTTTCTTGGATAAAGAAAGAGATTACTCGATCCATTTCCGTATCGCTCATGATATATATACTAACCCAGGCACCCCTTTCAAATGCATATCCCATTTTTGCACAGCAGGGTTATGAAAATCCACGAGAAGCGACTGGCCGTATTGTATGTGCCAATTGCCATTTAGCTAATAAACCCGTGGATATCGAGGTTCCACAAGCGGTACTTCCTGATACTGTATTTGAAGCAGTTGTTCGAATTCCTTATGATCTGCAACTGAAACAAGTTCTTGCTAATGGTAAAAAAGGAGCTTTGAATGTCGGGGCTGTTCTTATTTTACCCGAGGGGTTTGAATTAGCCCCTCCCGATCGTATTTCGCCCGAGATTAAAGAAAAGATAGGAAATCTGTCTTTTCAGAGCTATCGTCCCACTAAAAAAAATATTCTTGTGATAGGTCCGGTTCCTGGTCAGAAATATAGTGAAATCACCTTTCCTATTCTTTCCCCGGACCCCGCTACTAAGAAAGATGTGCACTTCTTAAAATATCCCATATATGTAGGCGGGAACAGGGGAAGGGGTCAGATTTATCCCGACGGGAGCAAGAGTAACAATAATGTTTATAATGCTACAGCAGCAGGTATAGTAAGCAAAATAATACGAAAAGAAAAAGGGGGGTACGAAATAACCATAGCGGATGCATCGGATGGACGTCAAGTGGTTGATATTATCCCTCCAGGACCGGAACTTCTTGTTTCAGAGGGCGAATCCATCAAACTTGATCAACCATTAACGAGTAATCCTAATGTGGGTGGATTTGGTCAGGGAGATGCGGAAATAGTACTTCAAGATCCATTACGTGTCCAAGGTCTTTTGCTCTTCTTGGCATCTGTTATTTTGGCACAAATCTTTTTGGTTCTTAAAAAGAAACAGTTTGAGAAGGTTCAATTGTCCGAAATGAATTTCTAGATCTGCGGATTTATCAACATCAAGCTCTAAAAATAAACAAATTTTTGTTGGGAATTATGTATGATCAAAAAAATTTTGCTTATTTATATTCTTTATTCTACCGGATTTCGGGAATTACTTAATACCGCATTCCTGGTCATAGTATATTGTGAAGGCGACTGTTTTACTTAACTCTTCTTTATTTATTTGTTTTTTCAATCCAAATTGAAACGGTATGATATAGAATGAATCAATAGTTTTATATTTGACTAGAATCAAAACAAAAGATAAATAAGCGGAGAATAGAAACCAAAGTATAAATGAGAGGAACAAAGTATTTTAGGGGAGATTGTTCGTCTCCTAGTCCTTGACACAAGAAACGGAATTTTACCCAACCCTTTCTTGTGTCGAATTAATAAAGATTCTCGATCCCGTTCGTAAAAAATGGATATTTGTAGTTTTCATTTTTTTTTTTTTTTTTATATAGGTTTATTTTATCATAACCCTTTTTTAGATTTCTTACGTAACATAGTGGTAGTGGACAAATAAATATAGGTCAATTTATTGAGCAATATAGAACTTCTTCAATTTCAACGAACTTATAAAAAAAAATTTCACTTTTATTAGATTAAATATTTATTAGATTAAATGGAGTAAGGTTCTATTCTATTAGTATAGAAAGGGTTTGCATGATATCTGATTGATAGAAATATATTCTATTTATATATAATTGTGAGTCATCCAAAAAGGGTAAATCGAGTGATTCCTTCTTTGTTTTAAGTATTGACAGATACTATTGAGTAACAGATGTTCTGAATCAATTAACGAAGTTCATTTTTTAAAAACATCATCAGAAAAGGTGGAGGTTTTTGAAACATCTCTAAAAAAAAAATATTATGATTATTAAGAACTCAACGGGACTTACCCCCTCTTTCCTTGTCTGATTCGAGGGGGATCCCGTTGAGTTCTTATGCTTTCATGTCTACAACTCAGTTCATCCGATTATTACAGGGATGAACCTAATCCGGAATATGAACCATAAAAGAAAATACCGATTAAACCGATCACAAGAATACCGGCTACAGTACCTATTATCCAAAGAGGAATCCTTCCAGTAGTATCGGCCATTTGTCCTACTTTCCTCCACATTTTATCAAGTGGTCATGCTAGAGACATAAACAGCCATAGATAATTATGAGATGATATCTTTCCGAATGGGATAAGAGAATTCCTACT